TTTTTTAACCGAACTCTTGTTATGATTTAGAGTTAGTGAGACTTCCTTTCTTTGGCATACCCACCTATTTTTGGTTTTTGGTGAATTTGTGGAGTAAAAATCATCTGTAATTCACATACGAAATTTTTTAATTGCTAAAGAAAAGGGGGTTTGTTTCTCCTGTTTATCCGAGATTCAACAAAAAGAAATAAGGAAAAAATTCATTGAAATGTGCTTTTGTTTTCCGTTTTATTTTTATGTTCCGCTCGGAACGAGCCGCTACGAGCAAGCTTGTGAGAATGACTCTATTTCGATGACTCAAGCAACTACGAGTGTCCAGTTACAAACAATAAAAAATACAATAAATGGGTAAATAAAAACGATACAACTTTTTGTATTTCAATATTTTTTTGTATTTCAATATTTATTATTATAAATATAAAATTTGGAATTATTTAGAATTATATAATTTTTTTAATTATATAATTATTTTATATAATTATAGGGCTATACGGACTCGAACCGTAGACCTTCTCGATAAAAGAGATCGAACTGGTTCTTATCAAAATGATTCGAACTCTTTCAAAGACCCAACATGCATTTTTTTTTGCATTGGGCTCTTTCATTAACTGCTAAAAATATTAGTTAGTCTACCATATTTTTTTTCTGCCAAGAAAAAAAGGAAACGGCTCCACGTGCTCGAATTCATTATTTGGATTTTAATATAGGAACACTGCCAAAGTCTTTCAAAGAAAGGTTATCTTGACGTAGGTCTGCTTCTGGCCTAGATCAACCTAAGTTAAATGGAGTCTCTATCATCCTCATCCTGATTAAAGAATCAAATATGAAACTTCATACGCCTTAAGGTTCATAGGACAAAAAGAGAATTTTTGAGGTCCTTATACTCATTATGCCTAGCATTGAATAGGCTGGGTATTCACCTTATCAATATCTCAAATCAATGATGGATCTTTTTTGGTTCCTATCCTAAATGGACACCTGAATCGAACCGAACCCTTTGTCAGGCTATTGTTCTCTTGTTTTGTTCCCGAAAAGTCTGGAGTCAGACATTGATTTCTCAAAAAGACCAATTCTTTGATTGCATGATAGAATTCTTTGAAAAACATTGGCGCGCGTGTAAACGAGGTGCTCTACCTAACTGAGCTATAGCCCTTGTGCTTGTGATATCCTTTAATATCAAATATCTTATTATGGAGATATTTTCTTGTCAAGATGAATATTACATGATCCAAGATCATATGATCTTTTTGATTGCTATTGTTTCGAAGTAATATTGTATTTATAATCGATCGATGGAATGGTACCCCTTATTTTTGTTTCTCTTTAATAATGCTAACTGGCCTACTTAACTCAGCGGTTAGAGTGTTGCTTTCATACGGCGGAAGTCATTGGTTCAAATCCAATAGTAGGTAGAACTTATTAGATACCATTGAACGTGGTATCTAATAAGTTTTTCTACTCATAAGTTTTTCTACTCATAAGTTTTTCTACTCACTTATTTTGCATCTCTTCTATCCTATTGGATTTTCGAATTGAAACTGACATTTTTTCCTTACATCAGAAAGAATCCGATTCCGCCTGATTGTATTTGATTGGATTCAATCGACAGAAGCCCTATGTGTATAAACAAAAATTCTTTGGATTATTCTATTTGGGTGCATCAACTAGTTACGAAATTGCATTGAGAACCTCTACTCGTGTCCTAGCTCGTCTGAGAGCTAGATTTGCCTCAATTGTTTGTCTCTTACTTTCAGCTTTCCTCAAACTAGCTTCCGCTATTTCAAGAGTTTGCTGAGCTTCTTGGGGATCAATGTCACTACTCTTCTCCGCATCATTTACTAAAAGGGTGATCTCGTTATTACCTATTCGAGCAAAACCACCCATTAGAGCCATTGTTAACCATTGGTCGTTAAAGCGTATTCGCAAAATACCTATATCTACGGCTGTGGCAATAGGCGCGTGATTTGGTAATACGCCAATTTGCCCACTATTCGTAGATAAAATTATTTCTTTCACTTCTGAATCCCAAACAATTCGATTAGGGGTCAGTACACAAAGATTTAAGGTCATTTCTTCAATTTGCTCTCCATTTCTAAGTTTGTAGCCTTCGCAGTAACTTCATCGATGTTACCTACTAAATAAAAGGCCTGCTCAGGAAGACTGTCTAATTCTCCGGACAGGATCAATTTAAACCCTCTAATTGTTTCTGCTAGACCAACATATTTTCCCGGAGAACCGGTAAATACTTCTGCTACGAAAAAGGGTTGTGATAAGAAACGCTCGATTTTTCGGGCTCTTGCTACGGTTAAACGGTCCTCTTCGGATAATTCATCCAACCCAAGGATAGCTATAATGTCCTGAAGTTCTTTGTAACGTTGTAAAGTTTGCTTAACTCTTTGCGCAGTTTCATAATGTTCCTCACCAACAATCCGGGGTTGGAGCATAGTTGACGTTGAGTCTAAAGGATCTACTGCCGGATAGATACCTTTGGCGGCCAATC